TGTCGCCGTAGCTTAAACCAAAAGCATAGCACTGAAAATGCTAAGACAAGTTCTGAAAGACTTCGCTGACAAAAAGGTTTGGTCCCAGCCTTACTGTCAATTTTTACTGAACTTATACATGCAAGTCTCCGCACACCTGTGAAAATGCTCTTAAGAACCTAACGGTTTTAAGAAGCCGGCATCAGACACAAAAATTAGTCCAAGACGCCTTGCAAAGCCACACCCCCAAGGGAAACAGCAGTAATTAATCTTAGGCAATAAGTGAAAACTTGACCTAGTTACAGTTATGAAAGTCGGCCAATCTCGTGCCAGCCGCCGCGGTTATACGAGAGATTTTATTGATAAATTCGGCGTATAGGGTGATTAGGACACACTTAATTTTAAAATTTAACCTTAGCCAAGCTGTTATACGCTTCCGCTAATAAGAAGATCATTATTTTAATTAAAAAGTTATTCTGACCTCACGAAAGCCAAGAAACAAACTAGGATTAGATACCCTACTATGCTTGGCTATAAACTATAGTGAATTTTTACATCATTCACTCGCCAGAGAACTACTAGCACAAGCTTAAAACTCAAAGGACTTGGCGGTGCCTCAAACCCACCTAGAGGAGCCTGTCCTAAAACCGATAACCCACGTTTTACCTAACCACTTTTTGCTAATTCAGCCTATATACCGCCGTCGCCAGCCAACCCCATGAGAGAAATAAAGTAGGCAAAATTAACCTAGTTAAGTACGTCAGGTCGAGGTGTAGCATATGAAGTGGAAGAGATGGGCTACATTTTCTTGTAGAATATACGAATAGCTAAATGAAATTAAGCTGGAAGGTGGATTTAGCAGTAAAGAAAAATCATGATATTTTCCTGAAATTGGCCATGAGGCGCGCACACACCGCCCGTCACTCTCCTTAATAGCCCAAAAGCATTATTTAATATTAAATAGCTACAAAGAGGAGGCAAGTCGTAACATGGTAAGTGTACCGGAAGGTGCGCTTGGAATCAAAATGTAGCTAATTAGAAAGCACCTCCCTTACGCTGAGGAAAGGCTTGTGCAAATCAGGCCATTTTGAGCCAGTTTACCAGCCCTATTTAATATAACCAACAACTGTAACTATAATTTATATTTATTAATAAACCATTAATTCTATTAGTATCGGCGAGAGAAACAAAATTAGGAGCACTAAATGTAGTACCGTAAGGGAAAGTTGAAAAACCATGAAATAAAATAAAGCCAAAAAAAGCAAAGATTAATCCTTGTACCTTTTGCATCATGGTCTAGCAAGATAATGGGCAAAAAGAATTTAAGTCTAATACCCCGAAACTAAACGAGCTACTTTGGGGCAGCCAAAGAGCAAACCCTTCCATGTGGCAAAATGGTGGGATGACCCCTCAGTAGAGGTGAAAAGCCAACCGAGTTTAGAGATAGCTGGTTACTCGAAAAATGAATATAGTTCATCTCTGGTTTTTCCAAAAATCACCTTAAAAGATCTTTCGATAAAACTAGGAGATAGTTAAAGGGGGGACAGCCCCTTTAACTAAGGATACATCCTTTAAAGAGGATAATAAAACAGAAGGTATAAATTTTAGTGGGCCTAAAAGCAGTCACCTTAGAAAGCGTTATAGCTCAAATTTTTATCTACCATAAATTTTATAACTAATTAGATTCCCCAAATTTTATCGAGTAAACTTATACAATTATAAGTGTAATAATGCTAGAATGAGTAATAAGAAAAACCGCTTTTCTCCTGACACAAGTGTTAGTTAGAACGGACTACCCACTGACTGTTATTGATAGATTATTATAATTACCTTTTGTAAGCAAGAGATACATATAATATTTAACATAAACTCAACACAGAAGTGTATTAGAAAGGTTAAAAGATAAAGAAGGAACTCGGCAAACAAAAGCCTCGCCTGTTTACCAAAAACATCGCCTTTTGTCTAATAAAAATAAAAGGTACTGCCTGCCCTGTGACTATGGTTCAACGGCCGCGGTATTTTGACCGTGCGAAGGTAGCGTAATCACTTGTCTCTTAAATGGGGACCTGTATGAATGGCAAAACGAGGGCTTAACTGTCTCCTTTATTCAACCAGTGAAATTGAGCTTTCTGTACAAAAGCAGAAATATTTACATAAGACGAGAAGACCCTGTGGAGCTTTAGACTCTAACACTTACTAAAATATTAACAAAACGAGCCCTAGTGTTAAATGTCTTTGGTTGGGGTGACCGCGGAGAAAAGCTAAACCTCCGTAATGAATGGCTAGACCTAACTTAAGAGAGACAGCTCTAAAAATAGAATCTCTAACACAATTGATCCAGGAAACTGATCAATGAACCAAGTTACCCCAGGGATAACAGCGCAATCCCCCCTAAGAGCCCCAATCGACGGGGGGGTTTACGACCTCGATGTTGGATCAGGACATCCTGATGGTGCAGCCGCTATCAAGGGTTTGTTTGTTCAACAATTAATAGTCCTACGTGATCTGAGTTCAGACCGGAGAAATCCAGGTCAGTTTCTATCTATGATTATCTTTTCTTAGTACGAAAGGACCAGAAAAGACGGGCCAATATTTTTATATGCCCGGCCTATATTTACTGAATTAATATAAAGTAAGTAAATAGGCCAAAAAAACCAGAAGATAACTGGCAGCTGGAGTGGCAGAGTCAGGAAATTGCAGAAGACCTAAGCCCTTCATATCAAGGGTTCAAATCCCTTCTCCATCTATGAATTCTATCCTAACTAATTTAATTAACCCTTTAACCTATATTATTCCTATCTTATTAGCCGTAGCATTTTTTACCCTAATTGAACGAAAAATGCTCGGATATATACAACATCGCAAAGGGCCAAACATTGTCGGTCCCTACGGCCTTTTTCAACCTTTAGCTGATGGGGTAAAATTATTTATTAAAGAACCAGTACGACCCTCAACTTCCTCACAACAATTATTTACTATTTCACCAATTTTAGCCCTCGCCTTAGCCCTAATAATTTGAGCCCCAATTCCAATACCCTTCTCTCTTATTAATTTAAACTTGGGTCTACTTATAATTATAGCCCTATCTAGCCTCTCAGTATATTCAATTTTAGGGTCTGGCTGAGCCTCAAATTCAAAATATGCCTTAATGGGTGCTCTCCGGGCAATTGCCCAAACTATCTCCTATGAAGTAAGTCTTGGGCTAATTCTTCTAGCCATAGTAATTTTTGTAGGAGGATTTACGCTATACACATTTATTATTGCCCAAAAAACCATATGACTTCTATTTTCATCCTGACCTTTAGCTATAATATGATACGTATCTACCCTAGCAGAAACGAATCGAACACCTTTTGATTTAACTGAGGGGGAATCAGAACTAGTTTCCGGCTTTAACGTAGAATATGCTGGGGGCCCATTTGCCCTCTTCTTCTTAGCTGAATATGCAAATATTATATTAATAAATTCAGTATCAACAGTTATTTTTTTAGGCCCCTTATATGAAAATAAATTAGAATTAATTACAACATCATTAATTGTTAAAACAATAATTCTCTCAATAATATTTTTATGAATTCGGGCCTCCTATCCACGCTTCCGCTACGATCAATTAATACACTTAACCTGAAAAAACTTTCTCCCTATTTCATTAGCAATAATCTTATGACATCTTTCTATTTTAGTTTCACTTACTGGATTACCCCCTATTCCATAATGGAAGCATGCCTGAGATAAAGGGCTACCTTGATAGGGTAAATAACGGAGGTTAAACTCCTCCTGCTTCTTAAAAGAATGGGCATTGAACCCACACCAAGGAGATCAAAACTCCCCGTGCTTCCATTACACTATCTTCTAGTAAAGTCAGCTAAATAAGCTTTCGGGCCCATACCCCGGACATGTCGGTTAAATTCCCTCCTTTACTAATGAGTCCATTCATCATATCTGCTTTACTAATAAGTCTAGGCCTAGGAACTACAATTACATTTATAAGCTCAAATTGAATTATAGCTTGACTCGGTCTAGAAATTAACACTTTAGCCATTATTCCCCTAATAACTAAATATCATCACCCACGGGCCACCGAAGCAGCCACAAAATACTTTTTAACTCAAGCCTCTGCATCAGCTCTTCTACTTTTTTCAGGAATTATAAAAGCTTGACTAACTGGTGATTGAAATATTTTTAACTCATCAGATTTATTATCATCAATTACTTTAACCATAGCTATTGCCCTAAAATTAGGTCTTGCACCAACCCATTTTTGACTCCCTGAAGTAATACAGGGGCTAGACTTAGTCACAGGACTAATTCTCGCTACATGACAAAAATTAGCGCCTTTCATCTTAATAATTCAAATTACTAATCCAAATAATTATTCACTAATTGTATTTTTAGGACTGTTATCAACCCTAGCGGGAGGATGAGGTGGGCTTAACCAAACCCAACTCCGAAAAATTCTTGCATACTCCTCAATTGCTCACCTGGGCTGAACAATAGTAATTCTCCCATTTTCCACGAAATTGGCTATACTTTACATTTTTCTTTATATTATAATAACATCTGCCCTATTTTTAATTCTTAAGCTGATAGACTCCACATCAATTAACCTAATATCAATTTCTTGAACAAAAGCACCACTTCTAATAGCACTCACCTCAATGATTCTTCTGTCTTTGGGGGGACTCCCGCCACTAACAGGTTTTATTCCGAAATGACTAATCTTACAAGAACTTTCAAATAATAACCTAAACTTATTAGCCCTATTAATAGCTATTTCAGCTCTTCTAAGTTTATTTTTTTATTTACGTCTTTGCTATTCTGCTACACTTACTACACCGCCAAATATTAATAATAATTATCAATGACGCTCCACTCAAAATTCACATCCCTTATTTTCCCCTATTTTAATTATTTCTGTCCTATTTCTTCCAATTACACCATCCCTAGTAATATAGAAATTTAGGTTAAAAAAACTTAAAGCCTTCAAAGCTTTAAATAGAAGTTAAATCTTCTAATTTCTGAACTAAAGCCTGCAGGCCTTTATCCTACATCCCATAAATGCAACTTAAATACTTTAATTAAGCTAAGGCTTTATTATCTAGGTGAGAGGGACTCGATCCCACAACCTCTTAGTTAACAGCTAAGCGTTCTATCCAACAAACATTCACCTAGCTTCCCGAAAGTAAAAGGGAAGCTAAGGCGAAGATAAAGTCGCGTCCTCGGGTTTGCAATCCGATATGATAACACCCCTTAGCTTAGAAGGGGGAGGTATTTATCCTCCCTTAGTGGGTCTACAATCCACAGCCTAACTCTCGGCCACCCTACTTGTGACAATTACTCGCTGATTATTCTCAACTAATCACAAAGACATTGGTACTCTCTACATACTATTTGGTGCCTGAGCAGGTATAGTCGGGACTGCCTTAAGCCTTCTAATTCGAGCAGAACTTAGCCAACCGGGGGCATTACTTGGAGATGACCAAATTTTCAATGTTTTAGTTACAGCTCATGCATTTGTAATAATCTTTTTTATAGTCATACCAATTATAATTGGAGGATTTGGGAATTGACTAATTCCTCTAATAATTGGGGCCCCAGACATAGCCTTTCCGCGGCTCAATAACATAAGTTTTTGACTTCTTCCTCCTGCTTTTTTATTATTATTAGCCGGTTCAGGAGTAGAAGCCGGTGCAGGCACAGGCTGAACAGTCTATCCCCCACTTGCAGGCAACCTTGCCCATGCCGGGGCCTCAGTAGACTTAACTATCTTCTCTCTTCACCTAGCCGGAATATCATCAATTCTTGGATCAATTAATTTTATTACAACAGTAATTAATATAAAACCTCCAGCAGCATCCCAATTTCAAACTCCCCTATTTATTTGATCCGTAATAATCACTACAGTTCTACTTCTTCTCTCTTTACCTGTATTAGCAGCTGGAATTACTATACTTCTAACAGACCGAAATCTTAATACAACTTTCTTCGACCCAGCTGGCGGAGGAGACCCAATCTTATACCAACACCTATTTTGATTTTTCGGCCATCCCGAAGTCTATATTTTAATTCTTCCAGGATTTGGAATAATTTCACACATTGTAACCTATTATTCAGGTAAAAAAGAGCCGTTCGGATATATAGGAATAGTTTGAGCAATAATCGCAATCGGTCTTCTAGGGTTTATTGTCTGAGCTCATCACATATTTACTGTCGGAATAGACGTTGACACTCGAGCTTACTTTACATCCGCAACTATGATTATTGCAATTCCAACGGGTGTTAAAGTTTTTAGCTGATTAGCCACACTGCATGGAGGTGCTATTAAATGAGAGACCCCACTTATTTGAGCTCTCGGATTTATTTTCCTTTTTACCGTTGGAGGACTAACTGGTGTAGTTCTAGCAAATTCATCTCTTGACATCATATTACATGACACATACTACGTAGTTGCCCACTTTCACTACGTCCTATCTATAGGGGCCGTATTTGCTATTATAGCCGGATTAGTTCATTGATTTCCACTAATAACAGGCTATACATTACATGATACCTGAACAAAAATCCATTTTGGAGTTACATTCATTGGAGTTAACCTAACATTTTTCCCTCAACATTTTTTAGGGCTCGCTGGAATACCACGACGATATTCAGATTACCCAGATGCCTATACATTTTGAAATACAGTTTCCTCTGTAGGATCCGTAATTTCAATAGTGGCTGTAATACTTTTATTATTCATTATCTGAGAAGCCTTTGCATCAAAACGAGAAGTTTCTTCAATTGAAATAACTCACACCAATGCCGAATGACTTCACGGCTGCCCGCCACCATATCACACATTTGAAGAACCAGCATTCGTTCAAACACAAATTGTAAACTAACGAGAAAGAAGGGAATTGAACCCCTTTAATCTGGTTTCAAGCCAACTGCATTACCACTCTGCCACTTTCTTAAATTAAGATATTAGTAAAATTATTACATTGCCTTGTCAAGACAAAATTGTAGGGTAATTCCTTCATATCTTTAATGGCCCACCCATCCCAGCTAGGATTACAAGATGCAGCCTCTCCTGTAATAGAAGAACTCCTTTATTTTCATGATCATACCTTAATAATTGTATTTCTAATTAGTACATTAATTTTATACGTAATTGTAGCAATAGTCTCAACAAAATTAACCAATAAATTTATTCTTGAATCTCAAGAAATTGAAATTATCTGAACTATCCTTCCTGCCGTAATTTTAATTCTAATTGCTCTCCCATCACTCCGAATTCTTTACCTAATAGATGAAATTAATGACCCGCATCTAACAATTAAAGCGATTGGTCATCAATGGTACTGAAGCTACGAATATTCAGATTATGAAACTCTAAATTTTGACTCCTACATAACCCCAACACAAGACTTAACATCTGGCCAATTCCGATTACTAGAAACAGACCATCGAATAGTAACACCAATGGAATCCCCAATTCGAGTTCTTATTACAGCCGACGATGTTCTCCATGCATGAGCAGTTCCTGCTTTAGGTATCAAAATAGACGCAGTTCCAGGCCGCCTAAACCAAGCATCATTTACAACAACCCGTCCTGGGGTATTTTATGGCCAATGTTCAGAGATTTGCGGCGCGAATCATAGCTTTATACCAATCGTAGTAGAGGCCGTCCCACTTCAACAGTTTGAAAACTGATCTTCATTAATACTAGAAGAAGCTTCACTAAGAAGCTAAATAGCATTAGCCTTTTAAGCTAAAGATTGGTGATTATGCTCACCCTTGGTGATATGCCACAACTTAACCCAAACCCATGATTTATAATTCTAGTAATTTCATGACTCACTCTTTTATTAATTCTATTTCCAAAAATTACTTCCTTTACCTTATTTAGTAACCCAGAACAAAAGTTATTATCTATAAAAACTAAATCCTGAACCTGACCATGATCCTAAGCTTCTTTGATCAATTTTTAAGTCCAACATTACTCGGTATACCTCTAATTATTTTAGCCATTGTATTTCCATGAATTCTTTACCCGTCACAAACTAATCGATGAGTAATTAATCGGTTGTCCTCAATCCAAAATTGATTAGTCTTATTAGTAACCAAACAACTACTTCAACCCGTAAATTCTCCAGGCCATAAATGAGCTGCTATTCTTACAACAATACTAATTTTTTTAATCTCTCTCAATTTACTTGGGCTTTTACCTTACACATTTACACCTACCACCCAGCTTTCAATAAATGTGAGCCTTGCAATCCCAATATGACTTGCAACAGTACTAATTGGCCTGCGCAATCAACCAACTACCTCGCTTGGCCACCTCTTACCCGAAGGAACTCCCACACTTCTAATTCCCGCTCTTGTAATTATTGAAACAATTAGTCTATTTATTCGACCTATCGCATTAGGGGTCCGTCTTACAGCCAACTTAACAGCAGGACACCTTTTAATGCAATTAATTGCAACCGCTGTCTTTTATCTATTAACCACACTACCCTCCATCGCAATTCTCACTTTTATTGTCTTATTTTTATTAACTATTTTAGAACTAGCCGTAGCAATAATTCAAGCGTACGTCTTTGTTCTTCTTCTCACTTTATACCTTCAAGAAAATACTTAATGGCACACCAAGCTCATGCTTATCACATAGTAGACCCAAGCCCATGACCCCTAACAGGAGCAACTGCAGCTCTTCTCATAACAACAGGACTAGCAGTCTGATTTCATTTTCACTCAACAATTCTATTACTAATAGGCTTAACCCTAACCATTTTAACTATACTTCAATGGTGACGCGATGTAATTCGTGAAGGCTCTTTTCAAGGACATCACACTCAACCCGTTCAAAAAGGACTTCGTTACGGAATAATTTTATTCATTACATCAGAAGTACTATTTTTCTTTGGATTTTTTTGAGCCTTCTACCACTCAAGCCTCGCACCAACACCACAACTCGGCGGTTGTTGACCACCAACAGGAATTAATCCCCTGGACCCATTTGAAGTCCCCCTTCTTAATACCGCTGTTCTTTTAGCCTCAGGAGTAACCGTTACTTGGGCACATCATAGCCTAATAGAAGGAAACCGAAAAGAAGCAATTCAATCTTTAATATTTACAGTTCTTTTAGGCTTATACTTTACTCTACTTCAAGCAATAGAATATTACGAAGCACCATTTACAATCGCCGATGGCGTTTATGGCTCAACATTTTTTGTTGCAACAGGCTTCCACGGACTTCATGTAATTATCGGCTCAACTTTCCTTACAGTCTGTCTTCTACGTCAAATTCAATATCATTTTACATCAAACCACCATTTTGGATTTGAAGCTTCAGCATGGTACTGACACTTTGTAGACGTTGTCTGACTCTTCCTTTATGTCTCCATTTACTGATGAGGCTCATACCTTTTTAATACAACTAGTATAAGTGACTTCCAATCACTAAATCCTGAATAATACCCAGGAATAGGTAAATGAATTTAACAATAACTATTATTTCAATTTCAATTCTTGTCTCAATTCTTCTTATTTTTGTAGGTTTCTGGTTACCAAACTTAAATCCAGACGGGGAAAAAGCGTCTCCGTATGAATGCGGATTTGACCCGCTGGGCTCCGCCCGTTTACCATTTTCTTTACGCTTCTTTTTAGTAGCTATTTTATTTTTATTATTTGATTTAGAAATTGCTCTACTTCTACCACTCCCATGAGCGTGTCAGTTAATAAAACCAACAATTACCCTTTTCTTAGCCTCTACCCTTATCGGTCTTTTAACTATTGGACTTATCTATGAGTGAATTCAAGGGGGCCTAGAATGGGCCGAATAGCCTGCTAGTCTAAACAAGATAGTTGATTTCGACTCAACAGATTATAGATATTTACTATAGCAAGCTAATGACACCCTTAGTATTTACCTTTTCCTCAACTTTTACAGTAAGCCTAATTGGACTGGCATTTAACCGCTCCCACCTAATCCTTACCTTACTTTGTTTAGAAGGAATAATACTCTCATCTTTCCTTGCATTATCAACTTGACCCTTATTATTTCAACTGTCATCTCCACTTCCACTACCACTAATTATTCTTTCCCTTGCAGCCTGTGAAGCTGCAACTGGGTTAGCCCTCCTGGTAGCAACTGCCCGCACACACGGGACCGACCACCTAAAATCCTTAAATCTTTTACGATGCTAAAAATTTTAATTCCAACAATCATACTGATTCCAACCTCATTATTTTCAAAAAAATGATTATGAATCATAACCTCAAATTATAGTATTTTAATTGCATTAGTTAGCCTCATATGACTTAAACTAGACTCAGTCTCAGGCTGAAGCTATACTAATTTACTAATAGGGGTTGATCAAATTTCCGCCCCCCTACTGACATTATCCTGTTGACTCTTACCTCTTATAATCCTAGCAAGCCAGAACCACATACGCCATGAACCAATACAACGCCAACAAACTTATATTATTCTATTAACAACATTACAAATCTCACTAATTCTTACATTTTCCGCAACAGAATTTATTTTCTTTTATATTATATTTGAACTAACCCTAATTCCTACACTTATTATTATTACGCGCTGAGGAAACCAAGCAGAACGACTAAAAGCTGGCACATACTTTCTATTTTACACTTTAATAGGCTCACTGCCTCTTCTCATTGCACTATTAACTATTAATAAAAATATTTCATCAACCTCAATTTTTACATTAAATTTTATATATCAAAACTATCTTAATTTAAGTACAACCGAGATTTTATGATGAGCAGGATGTATTATTGCATTTCTAGTAAAAATACCCCTTTATGGAGTTCACTTATGATTACCAAAAGCTCACGTAGAAGCTCCAATTGCCGGCTCAATAGTTCTCGCTGCCGTATTATTAAAATTGGGAGGTTTTGGTCTTCTACGAATCTCAATTATCCTAACCCCAATTACAACAATAATAGCCTACCCATTTATTATTCTCGCCCTTTGAGGTATTATTATAACCAGCTCTATTTGTCTCCGCCAATTAGACCTAAAATCTCTAATTGCTTACTCCTCAGTAAGTCATATGGGGCTAGTTATTTCCGGAATTTTAATTCAAACTCCATGGGGAATAACAGGTGCAATAATCTTAATAATTGCACACGGACTCGTATCTTCACTTTTATTTTGCCTAGCGAATACAAGTTATGAGCGAATTCATAGTCGAACAATAATCTTGATTCGCGGTCTACAAATTATTTTACCACTAATGTCACTCTGATGATTCCTAACAAGTCTAATAAATTTAGCTTTACCCCCATCAATTAATTTAATGGCAGAACTTACAATTATAACATCTTTATTTAACTGATCAAGCTTTACTATTATCATTACAGGAACAGGAACTCTTATTACAGCTGCTTACTCCCTTTACATATTCCTAATAACCCAGCGAGGGCCCACACCTAAACACATAATTTTGGACCCTACTTATACCCGAGAACACCTATTAATCTCCCTTCACATAATTCCATCATTACTCCTAATCCTAAAACCAGAGTTAATCTGGGGTTGATTTTATTGCAAGTGTAGTTTAATAAAACACTAGATTGTGGATCTAGAAATAAAGGCTAAACCCCTCTCACTCGCCAAGTTGTGGCCGGGGGCAGAAAGGTCTGCTAATCCTAACTCCCATGGTTCAACTCCATGGCTCACTTGACTTTTAAAGGAAAACAGTTATCCATTGACCTTAGGAGCCAAACCTCTTGGTGCAAGTCCAAGTGAAAGTAATGACTAATTTATTGACTTCATCCTCATCACTTCTAACTCTTTTTATTCTAACACTTCCACTAATTCTTACTCTTACAAATAAACTGCTTAATCACCATCACATTAAGACAGCCATTAAATCAGCTTTCTTTATTAGCCTCATTTCCCTTTCAATTTTTATTGATCAGGGGTTAGAAGTTATTATTACTAACTGAGAATGAATAAACATTAATTCTTTCAGTATTATAATTAGTTTTAAATTTGACTTCTTCTCAATCATATTTTTATCTGTAGCACTATTTGTCACCTGGTCTATTTTAGAGTTTGCAGAATGATATATACACTCAGACCCATATATTAACCAGTTTTTTAAGTATCTCCTATTATTTTTACTAATAATAATAATTTTAATTTCAGCAAACAACTTATTTCAACTTTTTATCGGGTGAGAGGGGGTAGGAATCATGTCCTTTCTATTAATTGGCTGATGATATTCTCGAGCAGACGCTAATACCGCAGCCCTTCAAGCAGTAGTTTATAATCGTGTGGGAGATATTGGACTAATTATAGCAATAGCCTGATTTGGCTCTAACCTAAACTCTTGAGACATTCAACAACTATTTTTTATCTCAAGCAGTAAAGAATTAACACTTCCACTTTTAGGCCTCATTTTGGCCGCCGCCGGCAAATCCGCCCAATTTGGACTTCATCCATGACTCCCATCAGCAATAGAAGGCCCAACCCCAGTCTCAGCACTATTACATTCAAGCACCATAGTTGTAGCTGGTATTTTTCTTCTTATTCGTCTACACCCTCTTTTATCTAATAACTCAACTGCTCTAACTTCATGCCTCCTATTAGGGGCCATCACCACCTTATTTATAGCTACATGTGCCCTTACTCAAAATGACATTAAAAAAATTGTAGCATTCTCAACTTCAAGTCAACTAGGACTAATAATAGTAACAATTGGACTAAATCAACCCCATCTAGCCTTTTTACACATCTGCACCCACGCATTCTTTAAAGCCATACTTTTTCTATGCTCTGGCTCAATTATTCACAACCTAAATAACGAACAAGACATCCGAAAAATAGGGGGACTATATTTAACTTTACCCACAACAACATCTTGTTTAATTATTGGAAGCTTGGCACTCACCGGAATACCATTTCTTTCTGGATTTTTCTCTAAAGACGCCATTATTGAAGCCATAAACACATCCCACTTAAACGCCTGAGCCCTAATCTTAACCTTATTAGCAACCTCCTTTACAGCGGCTTACAGTCTCCGAATCATTTTCTTTTCTCTTCTTAACTCCCCACGCTACCCGTCACTTTTGCCACTTTTCGAGTCCGATATTACAACAAATCCAATTAAACGCCTGGCCTGAGGAAGCACTATTGCAGGACTAATAATTATCTTAAACCTTTTCCCTATTAAACCTCAAATTTATACTATACCCACATACATAAAAATGGCAGCGGCTATCGTTACTACCATAGGCCTTTTAATCTCACTTGAACTAGCAATAATTACATTTAAACAAGTTAACTTAAAACCTAATTTTACAACTAATTTTACTTTCACCACACTTTTAGGGTTTTTTCCATCAATTATTCATCGAATTTTTCCAACAATTAATCTAAAGTTGGGGCAAAATTTGGCCACACACTTAGTAGATCTATCATGATCAGAAAAATCCGGACCCATGGGGCTTTCTAAAACTCAACTAGCCCCACTTACATTTTTAACTGACACTCAACAAGGCTTAATAAAAACCTACCTGACAGTCTTCTTTATTTCAACAGCTCTCTTTACAGTAATTTTCCTAATAAACTGATCGTAGGGCGCCCCGTGATACTCCCCGAGTTACTTCAAGCACAACTAACAAAGCTAAAAATAAGGCTCAAACACTTAAAATTAGTAAACCACCACAGACCCCATATACTCAACCAAGTCCAATAAAATCCTTAACTATTAATTCCATATATTCCATCCCAGATATTACATCCACCCCTACCTCCAAAAAAACTCATCATCAAACTGTTACCCCCCCCAATATAATAAAATTCATCATAACAGGTCAATCTATTCAAGCCTCAGGATACTCCTCAGACGAAAGAGCAACAGAATATGCAAAAACAACCAACATGCCCCCTAAGTAGATTAAAAATAAAACTAAAGATAAAAATGAACCCCCTAATCAAACTAAAATTCCACATCCAAACGCTGCACCACAAACTAGACCTAAGGCCGCAAATATGGGAGATGGATTAGAAGCTACTCCAATTAAACTAATAATAAAACCAACAAGTAACATAACAAAAATATAACTCATAATTCCCACCAAGATTTTAACTAGGACTAATAACTCGAAAAACTATTGTTGTTATTCAACTACAGGAATATGGCCAGCAATCTCCGTAAAACCCACCCACTTTTAAAAATCCTAAATGATTCACTAATTGACCTCCCATCACCAATCAACATTTCAGCCTGATGAAACTTCGGTTCACTTCTAGGCCTATGCCTAATAGTCCAAATCTTCACCGGATTATTCCTCGCAATACATTTTACTGCAGACTTATCAATAGCCTTTTCATCAATTGCACATATTACACGAGACGTAAACTACGGATGACTTCTTCGAAGCATTCATGCAAACGGCGCCTCAATATTTTTTATTTGCTTGTATATCCATGCAGCCCGAGGCCTTTACTACGGCTCTTACCTGTTTAAAGAGACATGAAATATCGGAGTTATGCTACTCCTTCTAGTAATAGTAACTGCATTTGTAGGCTACGTTCTGCCATGAGGACAAATATCTTTCTGAGGGGCAACTGTAATTACAAATCTTTTATCTGCTATTCCCTATCTTGGAGACATACTCGTTCAGTGAGTATGAGGTGGGTTTTCAGTTGATAACGCCACATTAACACGATTTTTTACATTTCATTTTTTACTTCCATTTATCATTTCTGCAATAACAGCCCTTCACTTCCTATTCCTTCATGAAACAGGCTCAAACAACCCAACAGGGATAAATTCCAATCTAGACAAAATTACTTTCCACCCCTATTTTTCTTTTAAAGACCTTATAGGCTTTACCATTCTAATACTTCTTTTAATTATTCTATCCCTATTTTCACCTAACCTATTAAGTGACCCTGAAAACTTTACACCAGCTAATCCACTAGTAACACCACCACACATTAAACCGGAATGATACTTTCTATTTGCATACGCAATTCTGCGTTCAATTCCAAACAAACTTGGAGGTGTACTAGCTTTAGCCTTCTCAATCCTAATTCTTTTTCTTATACCAATCCTGCACCAAGCAAAACAACGAACACTAGCATACCGACCTATCTCCCAACTCATATTTTGATTGTTAGTATCAACTATACTCATCCTTACCTGAATTGGAGGACAGCCAGTTGAACATCCATATATTCAAATTGGACAAATCGCATCAACAATTTATTTCATACTCTTCCTCGCCCTCCTCCCATTAACGGCTCTCCTAGAAAATAAACTATTGACCTAAGCCGTTTGGATAGCTTAAAATAAAGCGTCGACCTTGTAAATCGAAAATTGGAACGCGATTTTTCCATCCGGACAATGCCTTCTCAGAAAAGAGAGCATCTGCTCCCGCCGCCGGCTCCCAAGGCCGAAATTCTAATTAAACTACCTTCTGAAGGTGAGATATTGTAACCATTTTCGATGCTTACAATTTCTCTTCAATTTTGCGCTTCTCCGTCGGAGTACATCCTATGTATAATCGTACATTCTCCTTGTTTAGTCCCTATTCGCCGATTTAGTATATATATCTCATTATTGAAGGAAATCCGGTTACTATGAATAATTCCCATCCATATCATAAAAAACACATCTGGAAGCATCTATACAAACGTAACCCATGCCGATCAGAACTGAGATTCCTGACATCGTGTTTTAATGCCCAGTTTTTCTGACATTCGTACCGCATGTTCCCTCACAGCTTTTTAAAAGGCCTCCGGTTAATGGAATGGTCGCTAGATGGCCCATGGCATGGACATAACTGATCTGATCGTGCAACTGGTATTTCTTTTTTTGGGGGGGTCGAACTTGAAGCTGCTCCTCACCAATCGGTAACGTGTACACCAGAGCTGATTGGACTGTCGTTCCATAATAAGTCATGAAATCACATCTCTTACTCTTACATTCAACTCAACCTGTCACTACTGAAATTATAGTTATATATCAATTATCTTTGACCCATGGTGCTTTGTCCCCATATGTTATATAATAGTATATGAAGATAACATATAGTTCATTATGAATATTAAATTAATGAATTTTAATCCAAATCTATTCCGCATTAAAAAAATACGGGCATAAAAAAAAAATAGGCGAATTGGAGAGATTTTTAATTGTTTAGTTAATTCATTACAATCGTGAACAGACGATTTTTTTTCCACAAACCCCCCTACCCCCCTTGACGCCCAGAATCCCCGTCAAACCCCAAAACCGAGGAAACGTCATTTTTATTTTTTTTTCCAAATTTTTTTCGTTATTATGTTGTTACTATCCAAATGCTAGTGTGTCCAGGACATACACACATAAATTTTCATCAAAATTTTTCATTATAAGTCCACTGACTTTGCAAAAATCCCGCACCCGACTATGTGG